CGAAACATTCATCAAGGAAAGTTGGCTTATAGCGATTATATATATTACATATACCTAGTTTGATCCCACTCTTCTAACAAAACCATTTTCTCTTGAATCTCATTTTTTGTAAACTCTTATCCTCTTTTTATTGAATTTATAATTTAGCATTATCCCACATGGATACAATCAATCTAAATGAGCGAATTTATTAGTCTAAATCATTGCATAGAAATAGAAGTCTTTGGTTGATCTAAGTTCATGTAATTTATTCTTTAATTAATATTTTCTTTTGGTCAATCTTTGAATTGAATAAAACCGACTGAAATGGGAATCGCTTTATAGAACCTAATTTTTTTTACAATTCCCTAATATCGTAATCTTTTTTACTATTCTTCTAGATCTTATATACTTTTTTGTCTATTTATGTGTATATTTCTGTTCACGAAGAAGATTATCTCGAGCAAGGCATAGATTACCTTGCACTAAGCTAAAAAAGACTATTTCGAAACTTAGTCAATGGTGGCCCTCCATGGATTCACCTATATAAGCCGCAGCTAAAGTTGCAAAAATAAGAGCTTGAATACCACTTGTAAATAATCCAAGGAACATGACAGGTATAGGAACCACTAAAGGTACTAAAGAAACAAGAACAACAACTACTAATTCATCCGCTAATATATTTCCAAAAAGTCGAAAGCTAAGTGATAAAGGTTTTGTGAAATCTTCTAAAATGTTAATAGGTAAAAGAATTGGAGTTGGTTGTATATATTTACCGAAATAACCTAATCCTTTTTTGCTAAGGCCCGCATAAAAATATGCTATTGACGTAAGTAAAGCTAAAGCAACGGTAGTATTTATATCATTCGTGGGTGCGGCTAACTCCCCATGAGGTAACTCTATGATTTTCCAAGGTAAAAGCGCCCCTGACCAATTAGAAACAAAAATAAATAGAAACAAAGTTCCAATAAAGGGAACCCATGGACCATATTCCTCTCCAATCTGGGTTTTGCTCACATCTCGAATAAATTCAAGGATATATTCGAAGAAATTCTGACCGTCAGTAGGAATGGTTTGTGGATTCCGAACAGTTACAATGGCTGAACCTAATAAGATAAGAATTACAACCCAAGAAGTAATAAGTACTTGGGCATGGACTTGGAAACCGCCTATTTTCAAATAGAAATGCTGGCCTACTTCCACCCCGGATATTTCATATAACCCCTTTAATGTGTTAATGGAATATGATAGAACATTCATATTGTCCTCTGAAAGAAAGAAAACTTTACAAGAAATTATTTTGATTCAACCGTCTTTTTTTCTACTTGCTCACTTGAATTGTATATTTTATATTTTATATACCAACTAATCACATAATATCCCCAGTTTTTTATCTCTTTTATGAGATTCCGAAATAGTAATGGATTTCGTCAATCTATGGAATTCAAAAAAGAATTTATTTATCTTATTATTAATCAGGGATTTCGTATATAGCTAGAACGCCCTTCACAAATCGCAAATACTAATTTGTTAAGAATTAAGCGGATTGAGGCTATAGCGTCATCATTCGCTGGAATCGAAATATCTGTGAGATCCGGGTCACAGTTTGTATCAATTAAACAAATTGTTGGAATTCCCAAAGTGATACATTCTTGAAGAGCCATATATTCTTCTTGCTGATCAACGATTATTACAATATCGGGTAACCCTGTCATATATTTAATCCCGCCCAAATATGTTTGCAAGTGAAATAACTGTCTCTTTAATCGAGCCGCATCCCCTTTCGGAAGGCGGTTGATTCCCCCTGTCTTTTGTTCCATTCTCAAGTCCCTGAACTTTTGAAGTCTCATTTCTGTAGTGGACCAATTCGTTAAAAGGCCACCTAGCCATTTTTTATTAACATAATGACACCGAGCTCTTATTGCAGCCCGCGCTACTGGATCAGCTGCTTTATTTTTGGTACCAACAATTAAGAATTGTTTTCTCCTACTTGCTGCATCAAAAACTAAATCACACGCTTCTGATAAAAAACGAGCAGTTCTAGTAAGATTTGTAATATGAATACCCTTACGCTTTGCAGAGATATAAGGTGCCATTTTTGGATTCCATTTTCTAGTAGCATGACCAAAATGAACTCCTGTTTCCAACATCTCTTTCAAATTAATGTTCCAATATCTTCTTATCATTTCTCTCCACACTTTCTCTCTTTTTTTTTTCAAAGAAAAAAAAAGAAACGAGATACCCTGAACTAAATAATTGTTCCGATGGAACCTTTTCTTTTCCCGTAATTGGACGTTGATACACGATCCAAGCGATTAATTTCTTTCTATTCTTTATTATCTTTATATTATCTTTATTTATTACTATATTTTATTTATTACTCTATATTATCTTTATTTATTACTTTTATTTATTACTATTAACAAATATTAACAAATCACATGGAAATGTAAGAAATCAAAGGAACACTGACAGTTAAAAGGACGAATCCACTCTTAGGAATCGTTAAATCCTATAAATG